TTGTCAACCCCTTTCAGATATGAATCTATCTGATTCAGAAGGGAAGAACTTGCATCAGTCTCGCAATTTCAATTCAAGGAGGGGCTTGATTTACTACACTCCATATTCTGAGAAAGATTTACCATCCGAAACGCGGAAAAAGCGGAGTCTTTGTCTAAAGAAATGCGTTGAGAAAGGGCAGATATATAGAACCTTTCAACGAGATAGTGCTTTTTCAACTCTCTCAAAATGGAATCTATTCCAAACATATATGCCATGGTTCTTTACTTCGACAGGGTACAAATATCTAAATTTGATATTTTTAGATACTTTTTCAGACCTATTGCCGATACTAAGTAGCAGTCAAAAATTTGTATCCATTTTTCATGATATTATGTATGGATCAGATATATCATGGCGAATTCTTCAGAAAAAAGGGTGTCTTCCACAATGGAATCTGATAAGTGAGATTTCGAGAAAGTGTTTACATAATCTTCTTCTGTCCGAAGAAATGATTCATCGAAATAATGAGTCACCATTGATATCGACACATCCGAGATCGCCAAATGTTCGGGAGTTCCTCTATTCAATCCTTTTCCTTCTTCTTGTTGCTGGATATCTCGTTCGTACACATCTTCTCTTTGTTTCCCGAGCCTCTAGTGAGTTACAGACAGAGTTCGAAAAGGTCAAATCTTTGATGATTCCATCATACATGATTGAGTTGCGAAAACTTCTGGATAGGTATCCTACATCTGAACTGTTCTGGTTAAAGAATCTCTTTCTAGTTGCTCTGGAACAATTAGGGGATTCTCTAGAAGAAATGCGGGGTTCTGCTTCTGGCGGTAACATGCTATTGGGTGGTGGTTCCGCTTCTGGGGTCAAATCAATACGTTCTAAGAAGAAATATTTGAATATCAATCTCATTGATCTCATAAGTACCATACCAAATCCCACCAATCGAATCACTTTTTCGAGAAATACGAGACATCTAAGTCATACAAGTAAAGAGATCTATTCATTGATAAGAAAAAGAAAAAACGTGAACGGTGATTGGATTGATGATAAAATAGAATCCTGGGTCGCGAACAGTGATTCGATTGATGATGAAGAAAGAGAATTCTTGGTTCAGTTCTCCACCTTAACGACAGAAAAAAGGATTGATCAAATTCTATTGAGTCTAACTCATAGCGATCATTTATCAAAGAATGACTCTGGTTATCAAATGATTGAACAACCGGGAGCAATTTACTTACGATATTTAGTTGACATTCATAAAAAGTGTCTAATGAATTATGAGTTCAATACATCTTGTTTAGCAGAAAGACGGATATTCCTTGCTCAGTATCAGACAATCACTTATTCACAAACCTCGTGTGGGGCTAATAGTTTTCATTTCCCATCTCATGGAAAACCCTTTTCGCTCCGCTTAGCCCTATCCCCCTCTAGGGGTATTTTAGTGATAGGTTCTATAGGAACTGGACGATCCTATTTGGTCAAATACCTAGCGACAAACTCCTATGTTCCTTTCATTACGGTATTTCTGAACAAGTTCCTGGATAACAAGCCTAAAGGTTTTCTTATTGATGATTCCGATATTGACGATATTGATGCTAGTGACGATATCGATGCTAGTGACGATATCGATGCTAGTGACGATATCGATGCTGGTGACGATATCCATCGTGACCTTGATACGGAGCTGGAGCTGCTAACTGTGATGAATGCGCTAACTATGGATATGATGCCAGAAATAGACCGATTTTATATCACCCTTCAATTCGAATTTGCAAAAGCAATGTCTCCTTGCATAATATGGATTCCAAACATTCATGATCTGGATGTGAATGAGTCGAATTACTTATCCCTCGGTCTATTAGTGAACCATCTCTCCAGGGATTGTGACAGGTGGTCCGCTAGAAATATTCTTGTTATTGCTTCGACTCATATTCCCAAAAAAGTGGATCCCGCTCTAATAGCTCCGAATAAATTAAATACATGCATTAAGATACGAAGGCTTCTTATTCCACAACAACGAAAGCGCTTTTTCACCCTTTCATATACTAGGGGATTTCACTTGGAAAAGAAAATGTTCCAGACTAATGGAGTCGGGTCCATAACCATGGGTTCCAATGCACGAGATCTTGTAGCACTTACCAATGAGGCCCTATCGATTAGTATTACACAGAAGAAATCAATTATAGACAATAATACAATTAGATCTGCTCTTCATAGGCAAACTTGGGATTTGCGATCCCAGGTAAGATCGGTTCAGGATCATGGGATCCTTTTCTATCAGATAGGAAGGGCTGTTGCACAAAATGTACTTCTAAGTAATTGCCCCATAGATCCTATATCTATCTATATGAAGAAGAAATCATGTAATGAAGGGGATTCTTATTTGTACAAATGGTATTTCGAACTTGGAATGAGCATGAAGAAATTAACGACACTTCTTTATCTTTTGAGTTGTTCTGCCGGATCGGTCGCTCAAGACCTTTGGTCTCTACCCGGACCCGATGAA